TGTGTAATGCGATTTTACTGCTGTCTTATTTATTATTATTGATTGATTGATAGGAATTCTCTTGTTAAGACCATATGAATCAATTAAAAAAACCTCAGATTCATACCAGAACCACGATGATTCAAAAAAAACCTTTAATTTAATCGAAGTCCAAAAATTCCCTGAGTAAGAACTGCTGGATCATCACTTATTCAATGAATAGATATAATGAAAAAATCCAAAGAAACGTTTGTCCTTTGATCAAAAAAAAGAAAAGCGGCGGAAGTTTGAAAGAATCAAAATCTTTTGATTTATTCTTCTAACTCTTTGAAAAATTATTTGAGTCCGGTTGCGAGGTCTAAATAGGAAGTATGAATCATAGTTTTAATACTTTAGAACCTATTTTCTATATTCCGTGCTCCAGATACTAGAATAAATATCTGACGGGGTAAAACCATCTCTATCAAGATGACAGATCTATTTTTTGTTCTGTACTATCAATAGGATCAATTATAACAAGTCACACACTCATATTCCGGAAATACAGAAACAAAGAAATTCCGCGGTCGAACTACCAAAAAAAATGGAATGGGCTACAAATAAAAGATCCAAATTTTTCACTTTACTGTCTATTGAAAAGCTAGTTAGTCGGTTCTTGTGAATCTAATTCATAGAAATTCCGTCCAATAAAATGGACGAATTATAAATCTCCAAAATAATAGATAGAAATATCGCAAATAGAGTCATTGCAACACCCATCAAAGGAGTAGTTCCCCACCCCGGAGCTACTTTACCATATTCTGAATTCAATGGTTTCAATAAATCTCCTACAACAGTTCGTCTTGGACCAGATCTAGAACTACTTTCAACGGTTTGTGTAGCCATAAATCCTATTTTTTATTCATTGAGATCTGTTGACTTTGTATACCACTCCGCTGTAAATAAAGGATCTTATCCTATAGATCCATTGTGGTCTTGAAATTATATAATAATGGAAACAGCAACCCTAGTTGCCATCTCTATATCTGGTTTACTTGTAAGTTTTACTGGGTATGCCTTATATACTGCTTTTGGGCAACCCTCTCAACAACTAAGAGATCCATTCGAAGAACATGGGGACTAGTTGAAGTAATGAGCCCCCAATATCCCAATATTGGGGGCTCATTACTTCAATTGAGATAATGAAAAATCATTTCACCTTTTTTTAGTTGGAACTTTAGGGGGTTCTCTAAAAAATATAGCGAAAAAAATGATTCCTAAAGTCGAGACTAAGAGGAATGTATAAACCAATGCTTCCATAGATTTGATCGTGGTTTACAATTATAGCTTTCATACCTGTTTATTTGGGATCATCTCCCGGATAAAGAAAAAGAAAGAACAAGAGTAAAACAAAATGTAATGATTCAAATCAAGATTTATCTGGTTCCCTATGTCAAATTCAAATCACAACAACAAAAAAAAGTAGAAAAGGAACAAAAGAATGTTCTATCAGACTACCTGTCTTCTTGTAGTTGGATCTCCAAGTTTTTGGAATGCTCCAAATTCTACTTGAGTATCCAAATCTGGGTCGATACCAGCAAAAACATCTCTGAACAAGGTTCTAGCACCATGCCAAATGTGCCCGAAAAAGAAGAGCAGAGCAAACGAAGCATGTCCAAAAGTAAACCAACCCCTTGGGCTGCTACGAAAAACACCATCCGATTTCAAAGTAGCACGATCTAATTCAAAAATTTCACCCAATTGAGCACGTCTAGCATATTTTTTCACTGTAGCGGGATCACTATAACTGACTCCATTGAGTTCGCCACCATAGAACTCAACAGTTACACCTACTTGTTCGACACTATACTTCGATTCTGCCCTTCGAAAAGGAACATCGGCTCTAACAATTCCGTCTCCGTCTACCAAAACAACCGGAAATGTTTCAAAAAAAGTAGGCATACGACGTACAAAAAGTTCACGCCCCTCTTTATCTCTAAAGATAGGATGTCCTAACCAACCGACGGCTATTCCATCTCCATTGTCCATTGAACCTGCTCTAAACAACCCCCCCTTTGCCGGATTATTGCCGATGTAATCATAAAAAGCTAATTTTTCAGGAATTTTAGACCAAGCTTCTGATAAACTTTGATTTTCGGCTAGCCCAGCACCAACTCTTCGATATATTTCTTGCTGGAAGTATCCCTGATCCCATTGATAACGAGTGGGACCAAATAATTCAATCGGAGTAGTTGCTGAACCATACCACATAGTTCCAGCAACAACAAAAGCTGCAAAAAAGACAGCAGCGATACTACTGGAAAGGACGGTTTCAATATTTCCCATACGCAATCCTTTGTATAGACGTTGGGGTGGACGCACACTAAGATGGAAAAGGCCCGCTAATATGCCTAATGTTCCTGCCGCAATATGATGAGACGCTATTCCACCCGGAACAAAAGGATCAAAACCTTCCACACCCCATGCGGGGTTTACGGATTGTACCCTTCCGGTTAGTCCATAAGGATCGGACACCCATATTCCAGGACCATACAATCCTGTTACATGAAATGCGCCAAAACCAAAACAAGCCACCCCTGCAAGAAATAAATGAATTCCAAAGATTTTGGGCAAATCCAAAGAAGGTTTTCCGGTACGTTCATCACAAAAGATTTCTAGATCCCAATAAACCCAATGCCAGATAGCCGCCAAAAAGCACAAACCCGAAAACACAATATGTGCCCCAGCCACACCTTCGTAACTCCAAATACCCGGATTCGTTATAGTCCCCCCTGTGATATTCCAACCGCCCCACGAATTGGTTATTCCTAAACGAGTCATGAAGGGTATAACGAACATACCCTGTCTCCACATTGGGTCAAGAACAGGGTCAGAGGGATCAAAAACTGCTAATTCATATAGAGCCATCGAACCGGCCCAACCAGCAACCAGAGCTGTATGCATTATATGGACAGAAAGCAAACGGCCGGGATCATTTAATACAACAGTATGAACACGATACCAAGGCAAACCCATGAAAGTACCCCTTATATCAACAAAAAATAGACACTATGTAACTTTATTGCACTGGAAAAAACTATACTATGGACCCTCCCCTTTCAGTAGATTATCTCGGGTAAAGGATTAATATTTGTTCTAGTTTTTTAGTAATAATGGAACAATTCTATTCGTAGGAACAAAAAGAAGCAGATCTATTCTATACCCGATAAGTAACAATACGCAATGGTGGTAGGGGGTTGACCCTATTTTATAGGAGTGTTTATATCAGTGAATGCAGACATATTCATTTATCACCCCAAGGACCTATTCGTAAGAACTTTACATTATTCATTTTGTCTTCCTTTTTTATTTATGATTTAGAAATACAATAGGATAAAAACAAATCATTTTTAAGACAATAAACCCATTCTTACGTTTCCATACCAAAGTGAGATATACGACTTCTTTTTTTCTCCATTTAATGCCCATTGGTGTTCCAAAAGTACCCTTTCGAAGTCCTGGAGAGGAAGATGCATCTTGGGTTGATATATAGTGCGACTTGTCAGATATATTGGGTCATATGGGATTTCCCCGTTCTCTCCCCCGATCGAGATATCCTCTCTTTCACCCCAAAAAAAATTGATTGAATCATCAAAAATTTGGAGCGTGAAGTGTAATGAAGTGCAATTAGATCTATTTTTTGATCTTTTTTTGGGGGGTATCCAGATTACTATTCTAAATTTAGAATAATTTATGGTTGGCTTGGTTGGACCAATAAAATGAAGCACCCAGGCTCTGTTTAGAAAAAAACCAATTGGTAATATATCTACGATTACTACTTCTATCATGTCATATATTTGACAGAAAACATGAAATAAGAAATTAAGAAAAAAAAGAAGTCGTAGCAAAAAGACATGGTATTGCAGTATTTGTCCTATATGTGCAAATAAAAATCGGGCAGATCTTTACTCAGAGTAGAAAAGAAACCTAAAAGAATTGAAAAAGAATTGAAGAAGCCCATTCAGAAACAAGAAAATTACATTGCGATTTGGGTTCGATCTCGATGAAAACAATACATCAATGAGAAGTTAGTTCAATAAGTTTAGTACATTATTTTTTTTCTTTTTTTTTTATTTCTTATATTCTATCTTATATTCTAATAGAACATAGATTAATATAGAATATAGATAATAAAGGGGTCAAAAAGCAGTCTTTCTTGAAAAATGTAAGAAAAAGACCTTTCCTTTCGTTAGAAGTTTGAAAAAATCCATTATGAAAAAGGAAAGAGGGTTGAAATCGACACATTGATTCCTTTTTGTTTGCGATTTTTGGAGAACCGTATGCATCAAAAGATGCATGTACGGCTCTTAAGGGATAAAATTTGATCCTAATCAATCGACTTTATCGAGAAAGACTACTTTTTTTAGGCCAAGAGGTTGATAGTGAAATATCGAATCAACTTATTGGCCTTATGGTATATCTCAGTATGGAGGACGATAACAAAGATTTATATCTGTTTATAAATTCTCCGGGCGGATGGGTAATACCCGGAATAGCTATTTATGATACTATGCAATTTGTACAACCAGATGTACAGACAGTATGCATGGGATTAGCCGCTTCAATGGGATCTTTTATTTTGGCAGGAGGAGAAATTACCAAACGTCTAGCATTCCCTCACGCTTGGCGCCAATGATTCTTTTATTTGAGAAAAAAAGAAGACTATGCCTTCACCATATGAATATTTAGTAATAATAGCATGGCACTTTGAGTTCGATATGCAAATTTTTGTTTTCAAAACCATTCGATTATGTATCGAAAGAGTAGTATGAAAGAGGGGGTATTTACGATTTTATCTGATCTATCAGGAGCCTATTTCAGTGTTCAGTGTCACAAACTTTTTAGTTTTAAGTTTTCACACCGGAAAGCTTTTAACAATATTTATGTTATGAAAGAATATGAAAAAAAAAAACAATATTTTTTTTTTTGAAAAAAAAAAAAGAAACTTTTGGATTGCTGAATAAGAGACGAGACGAAATAATAAAGCAACGGAACCATCATAGTATTTTAAAAATACTCCCAAACAAAAAGGAAGGGTGGTTATTGGATCATTTACTGATCTGGGTCTGATAGACCTAGTATATTTTCTATTTCTTTGATGAAAGGTAAAAAGAAATTCCATAGTAGAGCCGTATGCAATACGCAAAAGATGCCCGTACGGTTGTTCAATTCTATCTTTGTTTGTTTTTTTTTATTATTTTTATTTATCTCTCTCACCTTATCGTGTGAGATAAGGGTTTATTATGTTATATCATCAGGGTAATGATCCATCAACCCGCTAGTTCTTTTTATGAGGCACAAACGGGAGAATTTATCCTGGAAGCGGAAGAACTACTGAAACTGCGCGAAACTATCACAAGGGTTTATGTACAAAGAACAGGTAAACCTTTATGGCTTGTATCCGAAGACATGGAAAGGGATGTTTTTATGTCAGCAGCAGAAGCCCAAGCCCACGGAATTGTTGATCTCGTAGCGGTTGAATAAAAAATTAGCAGCAAGGATTCCTCGAAAATAAACAATTTGAGATTCCATTTTTTCTTCTTAATTTTATCTTCTTATCTTAATCTTCTTACCAGATTTAATAGAATAGTTAGAATATTTCTATTAATTAATCTATCTATTTATTAATATAATAGAAGTACATCGGGTTAGGATTGATCTAAACCGGTTCATTATGTATACGATGTATACGACTCACCATGCCAACTATGAAACAACTTATTAGAAACACAAGACAGCCAATCCGAAATGTCACGAAATCCCCCGCTCTTCGGGGATGCCCTCAGCGCCGAGGAACGTGTACTAGGGTGTATGTGCGACTCGTTCATATCATAGACTAAGACAAAAGAAAGGAAGGAAACAAATTTTTGCAGTATCGATGATCGGTTAAGATAGTGTGAATGGAGTTCTTCCATTCACACTATCTTAACTTAAAAAAAAATCTATTATAAAATCTATTATATTAATAATATATATATTTCTATTGTGTATTAAATTTATGGTTTCGATTGGTGCAAACCCAATCACCTCAATTTGCAATTTAAGATGAGAAAGACTTCCCCATTGGTAGCAAATGGTTATCCATTAAGTGGGGAAAATCCTATTTCAATTAAAGAAAAATTTTGCCCTTAATTTTACAAGAACGGACTAAGAGGGTCAGCTACCCAGCTAATCTTCATACTTAAATACCGTTACTGTATAGCCAGATTTCGTTGTGAAAGACCTATTACTAGATATTTCATGGGTAGAGCCAAAGAGTGTGAACTGTACAAGTTAACAATAACATTGATTAAATGAAGGAAGGGGCTCCGGTGTATAGAGAGGACCTCGCCGTTTAAAAAGTAATCATAGAAACGATGGAACCCGCCATTTTTTTATCTATTTCTATTTAATTTACTATGTTTTTTGATACCTAGTATCAATACAATTTCTTATTTCGAGGTTAAATGCTTAGAAAAAAAATAAAAAAATCGTGGTTGGGAAGGTTATAGTAGCAAAAGCCATTGGAATTTATATTTTATACATTGGAAGAATCCATTTTTGTTATTAATAGACTACGAAGGGGAAAAGAATAACTGAAAGAAAAAATTCAAATAGTTATTCACCAAAGTCTCATTTATTCAATGACCAGAATTAAACGAGGATATATAGCTCGGAAACGAAGGACAAAAATTCGTTTATTTACATCAAGCTTTCGCGGGGCTCATTCAAGACTTACTCGAACTATTACTCAACAGAAAATAAAAGCTTTGGTTTCGGCTCATCGGGATAGAGATAGGAAAAAAAGGGATTTTCGTGGTTTGTGGATCAGTCGAATAAATGGAGTAATTGGCGAGAATAAAAAAATATACTATATTTATAGCAATTTAATGCATAATCTGTACAAGAGGCAATTGCTTCTTAATCGTAAAATAGTTGCACAAATAGCTATATTAAAAGGGAATTGTCTTTTTATGATTGCCAACGAGATCATAAAAACCAAAATTCCCCGGAGCCTAAACTCCGGGAAGGTAGTAGAATAGAGATTTGTATGATAAAATAGAATTAATATGATAGATAAAGTCATCAAAATGAACAACCACGCTCAATAAAAAAAGATTTATCCTTCTTCACCTATTCTCTTTTTTCTTACAACACAACAACCAAAATTTGATTGTCGTAGTTTTCGAACAAAACATCAATCCACATTTGATTGGAGTTTCGATTCAAATTAGAATTCAATTGAAGAGTAACTCTATTTTTTTTTTGTTTTAAGAACAGTAGTAGTAGTTCTAGCAGTCGACTCGCTTTTTTCAAATTGTTTTTCATTATTAAGAAAAGGTAACGAAGATAAAATACGAGCTTGTTTTATAGCAATCGTAATTAATCGTTGTTGTTTTAAGGTCAATCTATTCACACGTCTAGATAATATTTTTCCCTGTTCACTAATAAATCTACTAATTAAACTCATGTTTTTATAATCAATTCGATCCCCCGATTGGATCGGGGGCAAACGCCTACGAAAAGATCGCTTGGATTTAAGAAAGAGTCGCTTAGATTTATCCATGGTTTGTTTATTCCTATCCCGAAAATCACATTTCTTAAAAAAAGGATTTGTTTTATTTCTTATTCTTACTTTCTTATATATATAGATTTAATATATGTTGTTATATAATGAAATATATGTTATATAATGTTATATGTATATAATTTCTTTTATATAATATATATGAAAAATAGATCATTTTTCATGTTCCTTGGAAGACTAAGACACAAGCGATCAATTTTCTCTATTTCTTTATCTCTGCGTGAATCATATGTTTGCAACAACAGGGACAGAATTTTCTCAATTCCAATCGACTAGGCGTATTGTGTCGATTTTTTTGAGTAATATATCTGGAAATACCCGTTGATTCTTTATTAACATTCTTTTTATCACAACCGGTACATTCCAAAATAACATTTATTCGGATATCTTTACCCTTGGCCATGAACCTCCTTTGGGTTTTTGATTCACTTAACTCTTCTATTTTCGGATTAGAAGCGAAGAAGAAAGGAAAAAAAAAGTAGAAGTTGATAATTCGAAATCAAATTATGAAAGATTTCGTTCCAATTAATTTTATAATTAATTTTATTTAATATAGTACAGTAATAATTAAGTAATACAAAGATTTCGAACTATATTTCGAATCGAAGCGCAGTACAGTATTTCAGTTTTCATTTAAGTATCTTGTATGATATTGTTGTCCCCGCCTTAGCATTCTATTTCCATTTCTGGTCTCACTCTATTATTAATAGAATTATTAATAGAAATGGAATTGAATTTTGAATTCAATTCCATTCAAGCCTGGGCCAGATTCCGAGTTTCACTGAAGCCGAATCCACCTTTATTCTTTCTCTTTTCTAACTTATTTATTCTAATTCTCAAACTAAAAAAATAAAAAAGAAATAAAAAAAGAGGAGATTAATCACAGATATTTGATTGGATCTCTAATCTTCTTCACCCCTTACCGTGCCAATAACTAGAACCGTGCCAATAACTAGAATGAAAAAAAGGGGAATATCAATGCGTCCGGGAATAAACGATTGATCTCTATCAAGAGACCCGCTAAAGCCCCAAACCATAGAGTACTTACCACTGGTGCCACGGAAAGATATGTTTTTAGATCTCGCATTTTAAATCCTCCTTCTTTTTATTCTTTATTGTAATTTGTAATATATAATTACATATAGGAATATGATCAGATCGTTATTTAGTTAATAACCACTTGTATTTGTCGGCAGAGGTCCTAATTCAAATTGAAATGTACAACGATTCATTAGATATTTTTTTTTAACTAAAAAAAGAGGTCTATTTCTGCCCGAGCATTCCCTAAAAATCATTTTACTTAGGGGAATTTCCTATTTTTTTATCTCATAACATAATAAGTCTTTTATTATTACATAATAATAAAATATTATTATGTAATAATTCTTTTATTATTCTAATTTTTCTTATTATAAGAAAATTCTTATTCTTAATTCTATTACTATTATTATATATTACTATTATTATATAGAATATATATAAATAGTAATTATAGAATTATATATATAGATATAATTCTATATCTATAATAGAATATTTTTTTTTATAGTTTCTTTTTTTTTATTTAATTCTATTTTTTATTTAATTATATTAATTAATATTATTCTATATATATATATATTTATTATTATTAATATAATATATTATTCTATATTATTAATATAATAATAGTAAATTATATTCTATTATTCTATTATGATATTATATTAATATCATAAATATTTTGAATTATTCTATTTTTTCTATTTTTATTTTAAATATTCTTATTTTATTAATTAAAATAAAATATTCTTATTTTATTTTTCTTAGCTATAGAATATTTTGATTTTTCATATTCTATTCTATATTTCATATTCTATTCTATATTATAGGATATGAAACTAAAAAGAAAGATAAAAATGGCAGGATAATTGATATATATATCAACGGAGAAAAAAATGTGGAAAACAAGACAAAGATTCTTTACAATGACACTGGAAACCAATGGAAAGGGATGTAGCGCAGCTTGGTAGCGCGTTTGTTTTGGGTACAAAATGTCACGGGTTCAAATCCTGTCATCCCTATCCCTAACTATTACTTATCGTATCAGCAGTAACAAGGGATCAATTGAGACCGATTCAAATTGGACATACATACTCAATATCAATATATATCCATATATTGATATAGTATATGCATGCAAGATGTATTGGGGTCACATAACATTTTTTATGATAATAAAGCGCTCTTAGTTCAGTTCGGTAGAACGCGGGTCTCCAAAACCCGATGTCGTAGGTTCAAATCCTACAGAGCGTGATTCCATTCTTGTTAGATTGAGAATTACACTGAAATAATGGAACAGCAGTCTAAAGTCTGCATTTGACCCCCTGCGGATTATATTAGGATTAAAACAAATAAATAGGAGGTCAAGAAATA